CACGTCATAAGCTAAACCCGTACTGACAAATAACCAACCCGCAATGAATAGGGAAGGTATAGTAATGCTATGAATAACCCAGTATCGAATACTGGTAATAATATCAGCAAAAGAACGTTCTCCCGTGCTTCCAGACATGCCGAGCTCCCCAAATTTTTGTACATTCAAAAAAGGAATTGATTCCGTAAAAGATGGGATCAACCAGTAAATAGAAAATTACTGATATTTCATCCTTGTGAGATTGTCAATTTTGTACCAAAGGTGTATTTTGAGTATACCGAATTAGTATAGCTATCCTTCCTATGGCACAGCAATCCTGTTTGGCTTGGTCCCGAAACAGAATTCCCTTTTTTTCTTCTATGTTCTTTGTCTATAGGGAAACTACATGTTATTCAAGGCATCAATAGAAACCCCAATTTTTGGGGTCCTACTTATTTTCATTGTCTTCGGAATAGTAGAATAATTTAATTTGGAATAGTGACCAGGATCTTGGGAAAACCAAAGTTAATGATCAATAGGTTTGGATAAAGAATTTAGGAAGAATATTCTCATATTGACGCAATACAAGGATAAGTATATGCGAAATCTATCCCTTTTTAGTTAAAAGTTTTATTCGAATCCAACTTTTCCCTTTAAGGAATGAAATTGGTTAGTATAAAATACTATCTAAAAAATCTAAAATTGAATAGTAGATAATCCCTTATGAAAGAAAGGGAATACATTCTTTGAAGAATCAAGATTCGTAATCAATTCTATCTTGTTTGTTGGATTAGGTCTAACTTTCTTAACCAAACTGCAAGTATGTAACTTTACGAGATGAAATAGGGAAAGGCAGAAGATAGAACTTAAAAGAAAAAGATAATTGAAGTAACTCGTCTTCGAATCAACTTTGGTTGGGGTTCAAAAATGAATAAATAAAAATAAAGTAAATTTTTCCCTTTTTCAGGGGGGCCTTCGGGAGTCGTGGAATGGTTTTCTTCTCCTCTTATTCCATATGGAATACAATGAGTTAAAATAAGAAGGAATAGGGGACGACCATTTGCTCTAAAAAGAGGATTAAATCCTATTGAAAAAGAAATAATCTGAAATAGAAAGAACTTTTTTCAAATTCCATTCTTTATTTATCTTTTATTCCAAAATTCCAAAAAAATCCAATTTCATTTTTCAATGGGTTTAGATGATCTAGTTCTTAATATTATTACTTTACTTAACTGACAGATTCCACAATAAATCTCTTGATTCGGAATTAGGGACTCATGTCCCATCTGATGAATCGATTTTATTTTACACTTCTGTATCTCGCTCTATCTTGTTTTTTAGTATTATCTAAAATAACCGATGAATTAGGAATTTTCCATAACTTAGGTAAGTGCTTTACCAACATATGTAGTGTAGTAAAAAAAAAATGGAATTTAACCCCTTCATGCTTACTATAACTAGTTATTTCGGTTTTCTACTGGCTGCTTTAACTATAACCCCAGCTCTATTTATTGGCTTGAACAAGATACGTCTTATTTGAAATGAATTGAATGAATAAGTCAGAAAATAAGAATCTTTCTTTTGGATTCCTGATATTATAGGACCTTTTTGCACGCTAATTACCAATTCTTTTTTTGGTCATTGAGATTCGTGGATAATTTAGACTATTATTTAGAGATAAATCGTACCTCTTTTTTTATCCTCTCGAACAAATCGAAATGATTGAAGTTTTTCTATTTGGAATCGTCTTAGGCCTAATTCCTATTACTTTAGCGGGATTATTCGTGACTGCGTATTTGCAATACAGGCGTGGGGATCAGTTGGATCTTTGATTGAGTAATATTTATTTTTTGATTGACCTCCTCTCTAGTCTGGAGGAGGTCAAATTGGAGTTGTAATTCGACTTTGCTTTTTTTTTTAAGTTATTTTACTCTGTTTCGACATAAGATAGAAGGAATCACGCTCTGTAGGATTTGAACCTACGACATCGGGTTTTGGAGACCCGCGTTCTACCAAACTGAACTAAGAGCGCTTTCAAAAAGCAAATCCTTTTCTACTTCTAACGTGTCTCACGTACGTATAGTATCCACAAATTAAAGTTATATACACTTTAATGGATCTCCCCGCTACTGCCCATAAAGAAGAGAGAAGTAATAGGTAGGGATGACAGGATTTGAACCTGTGACATTTTGTACCCAAAACAAACGCGCTACCAAGCTGCGCTACATCCCTTTTCCAAATTGTTGTACAATGCCATTGTACACAATTCCTTTCTTGTTTTCCACATCGTAATTTTCTTCTATTTCTCTATCTATATAGAACTTTCTTGTCATTTCTATATAGAACTTTCTTGTCATTTCTTGTTTTTGGTCTCATATAATCAAGGAAGGGTATATATCTAAAATCCAGTTGAATTTCACCTATAAAAGAAAGATTACTATTCCTTAGTAATGTATAGGAAGAAGGGGTCATCTTTTTCTTTTTTAGGGATAGGAAAATCTCGTCTATATGGTTCATTCTATATATATAGAATATTGATTTTGTTTTTTTAATTAGGAATTTTGCCTAAATAAAGAAATACAAACGATCTTGGGCAAGAGTATCTGATCATATATGTATTCCAATAAGGAAGGAGGATTTTCAATGCGGGATATAAAAACATATCTCTCTGTAGCACCCGTGCTAAGTACTCTATGGTTTGGGGCTTTAGCAGGTTTATTGATAGAAATTAATCGTTTATTCCCAGATGCTTTGTCATTCCCTTTTTTTTAATTCTAGTTATTCCTATACGAGAGATAGAATTCTTCGTGACATGACGAAAATTTTCTATCAATCTTTTTTTAGTATACGAAGCAAAAAGAAAGAAAAGATGGATTGGGTTGAACCTCAGAGTCATCAAAAATTTGGTAAATCTCATTTTGGAAGAAAACAGAAATTTAATTAAAAGAGGTATCCAAGCTAAGTCAGGCCTCACAAATTCGAAGCCGGGCTTGCTACTTAAATGAAAGGATTTCGAAGCAAAATCCTTGCTAATTCGACAAGGATTGTATTCCTTAATTATTTCTCCATTTTTTTTTTTTTATTCTATTGGATTTTATTCTTCTTTTTCGGATCCAATATAGAAGAATAAAAGAACAGGTATAAGAATTAAGTTAAGTCGATCCAAAAAGGAAAGGAGGTTCATGGCCAAGGGCAAAGATGTTAGAATCAGAGTGATTTTGGAATGTATCAGTTGTGTTCGAAAGGGTACCAATAAGGAATCGACGGGGATTTCTAGATATAGTACTCAAAAGAATCGCCACAACACACCCGCACAATTAGAATTAAGAAAATTTTGTCGTTATTGCCGCAAGCATACGACTCATAATGAAATAAAGAAATAGGAGCATCGTGTTTTTGATTTTTCTAAAGAATAGAAAGAGTAAGAATTTATTATTTAATATATAGAACATAGATAGAATCCAAAATACAAATCCACTTTAGGTAGATATTATTTCATATGTATAGAGTTTTTTATATTTTATATATAGTATATGAATCAAATAATATATGGACCAAAGAAAGACTACTTCTTCTGGATCCAAAATTAATCTTCTGGATCCAAAATTAATAAAATAAAGAAATCCATTTTTTTTTTTCAAATTTTTAAATAAGGAATAAATCATGTATATATCTAAACAACCTTTTCGTAAATCTAAGCAACCTTTTCGTAAATCCAAACAAACTTTTCGTAAATCCAAACAAACTTTTCATAAATCCAAGCAACCTTTTCGTAAATTCAAACAAACTTTTCGTAAATCCAAACAACCTTTTCGTAAATCCAAACAACCTTTTCGTAGGCGTTCCCGAATTGGTCCGGGGGATCGAATTGATTATAGAAACATGAGCTTAATTAATCGATTTATTAGTGAACAAGGAAAAATATTATCCAGACGAATAAATAGATTAACCTTGAAACAACAACGATTAATTACTCTTGCTATAAAACAGGCTCGTATTTTATCTTTCTTACCATTTCGTAACTATGAAAATGAGAAGCAATTTCAAGTCCAGTCAATTTCAATAATTACTGGTCCTAGACACAGAAAAAATAGACATATTCCTCAATTAACACAAAAGTTCAATTCCAATCGAAATTTAAGAAACTCCAACCAGAATTTAAGAAACAACAATCGGAGCATAAGTTCCGATTGTTGATGTTTTATTCGGAAGGGTGACACTCATATATAAATAAAGTAATCCAGTTTAGATTCTTTTGTTTGTTATAAGATAAGAAAAGAAAGAAAAATGGGAAAAAAGAAATAGTTTTTTTATTTATTGCAACATGCTCGTTGATTCCTACCACTTAATCTTAATTTATTGTATCTTCCCGGAGAGGAAACTCCGGGAATTCGTTTTAATTATTCCTGTATATTACTTTTTTATCCCTTTAATTGATGGTCTTTATTTTATTGGAAATCGTGTAAAGATTATTTGGATTTAATACAGCTACTTGTGCAAGCATTTTACGATTAAGAATCAATTCCTTTTTGTACAGATTGTGTATTAATTTACTATAACTATTGAATACTTTATATATCCGTGTTGCTGCGTTTATCCGAGTGATCCACAAACGACGAAAATCCCTCTTTTGCCTGCCTCTATCTCGATGAGAAGAAACAAAAGCTCTTCTTACTTGTTGAGTAATCATTCGATTAAGTCTTAAATGAGCCCCTCTAAAGTTTGAGGCAAATGAACGCATTTTTGTTCGTCGTCTCCGAGCTATATATCCTCGCGGAACTCTGGTCATTGAATCAAATTAACCTTAATGAATAACTAATGATTTCTCTTCTTTTAACCGTTCTTTTTCCCATTAATAACAAAACGGATTATTCCGATATATAAAATATTAATTCCAATGGCTTTTGCTACTATAACCTTCCCAACCACGATTTTTTATTCTATCCCCTTCAGTTATTTCGCATAGAAATAACAAATTCGAACGATACTAAAAAAACAGTGGGTTCCATCGTTTCTATGGTTCTCTTTTAAACGGTGAGGCTCTCTCTATACACCGGAGCCCTTTCTTTCATCAAAAGGTATTGTGAACTTGTATAGTTCACAGTCTTTGGCTCTACCTATCCATTATAGAGTAAATCGCTCTTTTCACAATAAATAAGAGTTATTCATACAGTGACGGTATTTAATTTTGAAAGTTAGCTAAGTAGCTGACCCTTTAGTCCGTTCTTTTAAGATAAAGGAGCATAAGCCTTTTCTTTTTATTACTATTTCCTCCGCTTAATCGATAACCATTTGCTACCAATGGGGGAATTGCTTCTTCCAATCTAGATGATTGGATTTGCACCAAAGGAAACCATAAATTCCATATACCGTAGAAATCCAGGAGAGAGAAACTCTATCCTATTCATTGGTACCGATCATGGATATTTCAAAAATTGTCTTATTTGTTTGAATTCATGATCTGAACGAGTCGCACATACACCCTAGCACATGTTCCTCGACGCTGAGGACATCCCTTAAGCGCGGGCGTTTTTCTAGCATTTCGTATTGGCTGTCTTGCATTTCTAATAAGTTGTTTAACCGTTGGCATGTCGTATGTATATAGAAAAAAATGGATTGGTTTAGATCGATCTTAACCTGATGATGAATCATCATGAAGTATTTCTATTTTCTATAAAATCGCATAAAACTCGAATTTAGGTTTGAAATAAATTTACAAGAAATTCAGCCACTACCAATCGTCATAAAAGTTTTCTGGAAATACTGGATCATCATCGCCGTGCTCGTCAATCATTTCAGACCCTACAAGATCGACAAGTCCATAAGCTTTGGCTTCATCTGCTGACATAAAAACATCCCTTTCCATGTCTTCGGCTACAACCCAAAAAGGCATGCCTGTTCTTAGTGCATAAACCCTTGTGATCATTTCGCGAACTTTGTGTAACTCTTCCACTTCTAGGAAAATTTCTGGTATCCTTGCCCGAAAATAAGCACTTTTCGGTTGGTGAAGCATAATTCTAGCGTGAGGGTATGCTATACGTCTAGTGGGTTCTCCTCCAAGCAGAATGAAGGAGGCCATGGACGCGGCTATTCCGACGCATATTGTAACTATATCTGGTGTCACCGTTTGCATCGTATCAAAAATTGCCATTCCTGAGATTAGCCACCCGCCGGGGGAGTTTATAAACAAAAAAATATCGCTCTCTCCATCTTCTATACCGAGATATACCATGAGACCTGTAATATGATTCGTGATCCCGCAACGAATCTCTTGCCCTAAAAAAAGTGTCCTTTCTCGATACATAACATTGTATAAGTCAACCCAAGTCGCTTCTTCATCTCCAGGAATCCGGTAAGGTACTTTTGGAACACCAACAGGCATATTAGATTAATATTATTAGATTTAAGTTAAAAATTTATAAGGGCTACACTATAGATTCTATTAATACATATTTGATCTTCATTTTTTTTCTTATTTTTTTCTTATTCTATAAGAATACTATAGAGCGAAGGTGCTACTAAATGGAAGGATCTTATCAACGTCCATGAATGCAAAATCATAGATCGAACTGCCGAATTGGCTATAGATTCTATTAATACATATTTGATCTTCATTTTTTTCTTATTCTATAAGAATACTATAGATTCTATTAATACATAGATTGAAATGATACATAGATTGAAAAATTATACATATAAGGAAGGTACGACAGATTGAATAAAGAAAAAGGAATCTGTGATTCGAATGATAAACAAAGAGGGATTAGGGATCTATTCTTCGTTTTTCGAAATAGCCCAAGCTACCCATTGCATATTGGCACTTATCGAGTATAGAATAGATCTGCTTCTCTTTCTTCTTACAAACAGAATTGGCTTCTTATTTTTAATGGAATGAAATAAATATTCACGCTTTCTGACACAGAATCCCTTAGAAGGGTTAGGTACATAGGATATGGATAGTCTTTTCCAATGCGATAAAATAAAACGACATCGTGTCTATTTTTCTTTGCTAAAGGGGTATTTCCATGGGTTTGCCTTGGTATCGTGTTCATACTGTCGTATTGAATGACCCGGGTCGATTGCTTTCGGTGCATATAATGCATACAGCTCTAGTTTCTGGTTGGGCTGGCTCGATGGCTTTATACGAATTAGCGGTTTTTGATCCCTCTGATCCTGTTCTGGATCCAATGTGGAGACAAGGTATGTTCGTCATCCCCTTCATGACTCGTTTAGGAATAACCAATTCGTGGGGTGGTTGGAGTATTTCAGGAGGAACTATAACGAATCCGGGTATTTGGAGTTATGAAGGTGTGGCAGGTGCGCATATTGTGTTTTCTGGCTTGTGTTTCTTGGCAGCTATCTGGCATTGGGTATATTGGGACCTAGAAATATTCTGTGATGAGCGGACGGGAAAACCTTCTTTGGATTTGCCCAAGATCTTTGGAATTCATTTATTTCTTGCAGGGGTGGCTTGTTTTGGCTTTGGTGCATTTCATGTAACCGGTTTGTATGGTCCTGGGATATGGGTGTCCGATCCTTATGGACTAACAGGAAAAGTACAAGCTGTAAATCCTGCGTGGGGTGCAGAAGGTTTTGATCCTTTCGTTCCGGGAGGAATAGCTTCGCATCATATTGCTGCGGGTACATTGGGCATATTAGCGGGCCTATTCCATCTTAGTGTCCGTCCGCCTCAACGTCTATACAAAGGATTACGTATGGGCAATATTGAAACTGTACTTTCCAGTAGTATCGCTGCTGTTTTTTTTGCAGCTTTCGTAGTTGCCGGAACTATGTGGTATGGATCGGCAACTACCCCAATCGAATTATTTGGACCTACTCGTTATCAGTGGGATCAGGGATACTTTCAGCAAGAAATATATCGAAGAGTTAGCGATGGATTAGCCGAAAATCTTAGTTTATCAGAAGCTTGGTCTAAAATTCCCGAAAAATTAGCTTTTTATGATTATATTGGTAATAATCCGGCAAAGGGGGGGTTATTCAGAGCAGGTTCAATGGACAATGGGGATGGAATAGCTGTTGGATGGTTAGGACATCCCGTCTTTAGAGATAAAGAAGGGCGCGAGCTTTTTGTACGTCGTATGCCTACTTTTTTTGAAACATTTCCGGTAGTTTTGGTAGATGAAGAGGGAATTGTGAGAGCGGATGTTCCTTTTAGAAGAGCAGAATCCAAATATAGCGTTGAACAAGTAGGCGTAACGGTGGAGTTCTATGGTGGCGAACTTAATGGAGTAAGTTATTCCGATCCTGCCACTGTAAAAAAATATGCGAGGCGTGCCCAATTAGGAGAAATTTTTGAATTAGATCGAGCTACTTTGAAATCAGATGGTGTTTTTCGCAGCAGTCCAAGGGGTTGGTTCACTTTTGGTCATGCTACCTTTGCTTTGCTCTTCTTTTTCGGACACATTTGGCATGGCGCTCGAACCTTGTTCCGAGATGTTTTTGCTGGTATTGATCCAGACTTGGATGCTCAAGTGGAATTTGGAACATTCCAAAAAGTTGGGGATCCGACTACAAGGAGACAGACAATCTGATACCACATTGCTATGGTATCTTTTGCCTCTCTTTTTTGGTTTGATATGGGAAACATCTCCTGTCCTTTCTTTGACTCTTTTTCTTTTTTTATATGGGAAATGATCCCAAATGACAAGTGAATAGGTGTGGAAGTTATAATTGTAAATAAACCACGATCGAATCTATGGAAGCATTGGTTTATACGTTCCTTTTAGTTTCGACTTTAGGGATAATTTTTTTCGCTATCTTCTTCCGAGAACCACCTAAGGTTCCAACTAAAAAATGAAATAATTTAATTGAAGTAAGAAGTCTCCCAGCTGGGAGACTTCTTACTTCAATTAGTCCCCATGTTCTTCGAATGGATCTCTTAATTGTTGAGAGGGTTGCCCAAAGGCGGTATATAAGGCATACCCAGTAAAGCTTACAAGTAAACCAGATATGGAGATGGCGACTAAAGTTGCTGTTTCCATTTTTATAGAATTTCAAGATTACAATGGATCTATGATAAAGATCGTGTATTTACAACTACAACGGAATAGTATACAAAGTCAACACCAATGATTAAATAGAATTTATGGCTACACAAACCGTTGAAGATAGTTCTAGAGCTAGGCCAAAACGAACTGGCGCAGGTAGTTTATTGAAACCCTTGAATTCGGAATATGGGAAAGTCGCTCCGGGTTGGGGGACTACTCCTTTTATGGGGGTTGCAATGGCTTTATTCGCGATATTCCTATCTATCATTTTAGAAATTTATAATTCTTCTGTTTTACTGGACGGAATTTTAATGAATTAGGTTTCTACTAACTAAAACTATGAAGTCATAGTTTTTCCATCCAAAAAGGGTCTTTCTGCTTTAAGCTCCACATTTCTAGACATTCTGGTAGTTCGACCGTGGATTTTTTTGTTTTGGTATCTCTGGAATATGAGTGTGTGACTTGTTAGAATTGATCCTATTGATAATACATAGAAAGGGCCTGTTCTCTCTATCAAGATGATTCTAATTCGTCGGATATTATTTATTCTAGTATCTGGAACACGAAATACATAGAGTGGATCAAGAAAAAAAAATGGAACTATGATTCATACTCACTATTTAGACCTCGCAACCAGACTGAAAAAAAAAAATTCAAGTAGTTCTTAATAAAAAAAGAACTTTTCTTCTTTCCAATTTTATTTGCCCAAAAGACAACTTTTTTTTCTCTCGATTTTGTCGAGTCATTACACCAATTCAATAAATGATCATCAAGCGGTTCTTATTCGAAGAACCCTTGCCTTTTGTTTAGCTTGAGACTCAATCATCGTGGCTCTAGTATGAATCTAAGGTTTTAATTGAACTGATTCATAGGATCGCAACAAGATAATTTCTATTAGAAAACCACTATAAATTTTTATTATTTTACTAGTAAAATATTTATTTTACTAGTAAAATAAATAAAATAAATAAAAAATAGGGAAGAGAAAAGTCAAGAGGCCTCTAATGATCAAC